TATTAGTAGCTTATATGCCGTGGGAAGGTTACAATTTTGAGGATGCGGTACTTATTAGTGAACGTCTGGTATATGAAGATATTTATACTTCTTTTAATATCCGTAAATACGAAATTCAAACTCATGTGACAAGTCAAGGCCCCGAAAGGATCACTAATGAAATACCCCATTTAGAGGCCCATTTACTCCGCAATTTAGACAAAAATGGAATAGTGATGCTTGGATCTTGGGTCGAGACGGGCGAGATTTTAGTAGGTAAATTAACGCCTCAGATGGCGAAAGAATCATCGTATGCCCCGGAAGATAGATTATTACGAGCCATACTGGGTATTCAGGTATCCACTTCAAAGGAAACTTGTTTAAAACTACCTATAGGTGGTAGGGGTCGAGTTATTGATGTGAGATGGATCCGGAAAAAGGGGAGTTCTAGTTATAATCCAGAAATTATTCGTGTATATATCTCACAGAAACGTGAAATCAAAGTAGGTGATAAAGTAGCTGGAAGACATGGAAATAAGGGTATTATTTCCAAAATTTTACCTAGACAAGATATGCCTTATTTGCAAGATGGAAGACCTGTTGATATGGTCTTCAATCCATTAGGAGTCCCTTCACGAATGAATGTAGGACAGATATTTGAATGCTCGCTGGGGTTAGCGGGTAGTCTGCTAGACAGACATTATCGAATAGCACCTTTTGATGAGAGATATGAACAAGAAGCTTCGAGAAAACTAGTATTTTCGGAATTATATGAAGCTAGTAAGGAAACAGGGCATCCCTGGGTATTTGAACCCGAATATCCGGGAAAAAGCAGAATATTTGATGGAAGAACGGGAGAGCCTTTTGAACAGCCTGTTATAATAGGAAAGCCCTATATCTTGAAATTAATTCATCAAGTGGATGATAAAATACACGGACGTTCCAGCGGACATTATGCACTTGTTACACAACAACCCCTTCGAGGAAGAGCCAAGCAAGGGGGGCAGCGGGTAGGAGAAATGGAGGTTTGGGCTCTAGAGGGATTTGGTGTTGCTCATATTTTACAAGAAATGCTTACTTATAAATCTGATCATATTAGAGCTCGTCAGGAAGTACTTGGGACTACGATCGTTGGCGGAATAATACCTAAGCCCGAGGATGCTCCGGAATCTTTTAGATTGCTCGTTCGAGAACTACGATCTTTGGCTCTGGAACTGAACCATTTACTTGTATCTGAGAAAAATTTTCGGATTAATAGAAAGGAAGCTTAATCGAAATGAATCGGAACGAATCAGAATTTTTCTTCTATGATCGATCGGTATAAACATCAACAACTCAGAATTGGATCAGTTTCGCCCCACCAAATAAGTGCTTGGGCCAATAAAATTCTACCTAATGGAGAAATAGTTGGAGAAGTGACAAAACCTTATACTTTTCATTACAAAACAAATAAACCGGAAAAAGATGGATTATTTTGTGAAAGAATTTTTGGGCCTATAAAAAGTGGAATTTGTGCTTGTGGAAATTATCGAGTAATCGGAGATGAAAAAGACGACTTGAAATTTTGTGAACAATGCGGAGTAGAATTTGTTGATTCTCGAGTACGACGATATCAAATGGGATACATCAAACTGGCATGCCCAGTAACTCATGTGTGGTATTTGAAACGTCTTCCAAGTTATATCGCGAATCTTTTAGATAAACCTCTTAAAGAATTAGAAGGCCTGGTATACTGCGATGTGTGATTTGCTCGAAATTCGTTTTTTACAGACTTAGGATTAGCATCTGTCATCCCATTCAATCCGATTGAGATGCCCTGGCTCTGACATGTTTCTTGGGGGAGTAATATGAAGCTCAGAATTCTAGGTGTATTCGATACTCCTACATGAAAGGGGAATTAATCTATGGTCAATTACGTAACAAAAAAATAGGAATTTTAGAGTTGTACCTCGTGAAAAGGGCTTTTTTCTTGAACCACTCCCGTTCTTTTCGGGAGAAATTCTATTCAAGTAAGCCAGTATGTCATGGTTTCAGGAGTCTATCCATCGCATATAGACTTTAAAGGTATCATGTCATAACCGTCGAGGTGAAGTCGGGACCTAAAAGATCGAAGAGAACGATATATAGACAAGGAAATCCCTTATGAATTGCGTGGTACTCCTTTCATTTTTTTAAGTAAGGAGCTTTAGCATTCAAAGGGAAGTAGATTACTCAAAATTTTCATATTTTATTTATGTCGTAATTGAATAAAAAAAAAACGAAGAAATAAAAATGAAATAACAATAAAGCAGAAGGAAATGTTGGTTGATCTTCACTGCTAACTTGAGTAAGGAGTAGATTTTTGGTTTTAGGGAAGAGGCTTTTCTAATTTGAAAACGGAAACACCTTATCTTTATTTTGATCTAGTCTAACTACTTGAGCCGGATGAAAGTAAATTTTCACGTCCGATTTTGAAGGGGGGAGATCCAACGGGATCCTATCCCAATTTTTCTTTTGCTAGGCCCATAGCTAAAAAACCTAC